GTGGACTAAAGAGGAACAAGAGGGATCCACCGAAGAAGATCCTTCTCCTTTCCTTTTTTCGGAAGAAGAAGAAAAGGAGGATCCGGACAAAATCGATGAAGATGAAACGGAAGAGATCCGAGTGAACGTAAAAGAAAAAACAAAGGATGAATTCCACTTTCACTTTCAAGAAACATGCTATCAAAACAGCCCAGTTTATGAAACTTCTTATCTGTATGGGAATCAAGAAACTTCGAAGTTAGAAATACTTAAAAAAAAAGAAAATAAATTAGTAAAGAAAAACAATATAAGAAAAGATAAGAGGAAATACGCCCATTACCTACATATTTGAGTGCTTCTCCTATAAAGAAACTCAGAACACCAACTCCATTCGTAATTCCATCAACTATTTGCCTATCAAAAAACTGAGCAAATTCGGCTAATCCTCGTATACTAGTGATTAAAGATGCTTTATAAAAAGAATCGATATAAGCGCGATTATATGACCAATTATATATTCTATTTATTATTTTTTCTCCTAAAACGAAAAGTTTCAGAGGAACTTTTATTTTAAATAAATTAATTAAATTCAAATTTTTGAAAGATGAATAAACAGGTTTATATAAAAGAAACGCAATAAATATTCCAAAAAAGGCTATACTGATGGAAAAAGTGGCATTTGTAATAAATTCATACCAATCCAAAGAATTCGAAAAATTTTTATGTAAAAGATTTATAGATGAATTTAACCATTTGGATAATATATCCAAATCGTTTCCTTCTTGATTGAAAGGAATCCCGATGACTCCAACAAAAAAAGTAAATAAAACCAATAGAAGCAGCGGGAATAACATAGTATTGTCCACTTCATGAGGGTAAGATAAAGTTTTTGTACTATCAAAACGGGTAATAGTCATAAAAGGCCGGGTTACATTATCATTAATTCGACATATGTTTGTGGAAAGAAAAGAAGTACTAGCATTATTATTGATTGGTAATAAAGTTAATAAACTTGGTTGTTGTTTTTTTCTTTTTGCGCTTTCTTTACCCCATAAAGAGATGGAATAGGTCAAACTACTTGTTTTTCCACTATAATTTTGAAAGTTAATGTTTAAATGTCCCTCAAAAGTTAATAAATAGATTCGAAACATATAAAATGCAGTTAATCCTGCTGTGGAGCAAGCTAGTATTCCAACAATCTGTGCATACAACCAACTATCATTAAGAATTTCATCTTTGGACCAAAAACAAGCAAGAGGTGGAATACCGCATAGAGAAAGTGTACCCCAAAAAAAAGCAGTTTTTGTAATTGGCACATATTTTAGTAAACCACCCATAAGAACCATATTTTGACTTTTATTTGGAGAATATCCAACAATAGGTTCCATTGAATGAATAATTGATCCCGATCCTAAAAACAATAATGCTTTTGAATAAGCATGAGTAATCAAATGAAACAAAGCGGTTCGATAAGACCCCATACCTAATGCTAACATCATATATCCCAATTGAGACATTGTCGAATAGGCTAAACTTCGTTTAATATCGTTTTGAGCAAGAGCTAAAGTAGCCCCTAATAGTACTGTTATTATACTTAGAAAAGATATGAAATTCATTATGTAAGGTATGACTACGAAAAGGGGGAAAAGCCGAGCTACAAGAAAAATGCCCGCTGCCACCATCGTAGCAGCATGGATAAGAGCTGAAATAGGAGTAGGACCCTCCATAGCATCGGGTAACCATACATGAAGGGGAAATTGAGCCGATTTAGCAACTGCACCAGAAAATAATAGAAAGACACAAAAAGTTCCAAATAAAAAATGGACCTCATTAGTCGAAATTAAGTTATTGAATATCTCGAACAAATCTCTAAATTCAAAAGTACCTGTTATCCAATAAAGACCTAAAATTCCTAATAATAAACCAAAATCGCCAATACGATTAGTCACAAATGCTTTTTGGCAAGCATTTGCGGCAAGCGGTCGTGTGAACCAAAAACCTATTAATAGATAAGAGCACATTCCAACTAATTCCCAAAAAAGATAAATTTGTATCAAATTCGAACTGGTAACTAATCCCAACATAGATGCATTGAAAAAACTCATATAAGCAAAAAATCTCACGTATCCTTGATCATGAAACATATAATTGTCACTATAAATAAGAACTAGAACTCCGATAGTAGTGATTAATATTGACATAATAGAAGTAAGTGGATCGATCAAATAGCCAAACTCTAATGAAAAATCATTATTGATGGTCCAAGACGATATATATTGATAAATGGACCTCCTATTTATTAGTTGAATAGATAAGTCAACTGCAAAAATCATAACTATACTTAACAAGAAAACACTATGAAAAGACCACATACGTCGAAGATTTTTTGTTGCCGTCGGAAAAAAGATAAGCCCTAGTCCTATTCCCATAGGAACTGGAAGTGGAAGAAGAGGTATGATCCATGCATATTCATATGTATGTTCCATAAAATAAAATTCGTTCAAAATTGTTTCTAATTCACCAGATCCTATCTAATTGTAAAAGAACAAAAATAAAGATAGGTAAAACTATAAAATTTTTATTTTGAATTATTCTCGTTGTTTCTTCAATACTTCAAATATTCAAATAAAGAAGTACAAATTGGTCAAATAACATAAGGTTTTTTATGAAACTGGAATACTAAGTTTTTAACTAAAAGACAAATAAAAATTAGATATATTCTTTCTGTGAACAGGGCTAATTAATAGGAAACTTTTTCTTAAAATTAGTTATTAAGTCAAAGTTGTGTTCGTAAATTGTTCAATGAATTTGATTCCAGATATAAATGACTAAAAAACTTGGAAACTTTTTTTAGTAACTTAAACCTACCTTTTTGGCTAGAAATTTTTTGTACTTAACAATATTTTCGGTAATTTGCATATACCTATGATTTGTTTTTTAGATTAGTAGCGTAGCTTATCATCTATGGCTAGATAATGAAGAAGAATTCGTTTTGAACAATAGATGTCTTTCACATCCAACGATATTATTGAAAAACCTCTTAAATTTTGAATGGCAGTTCCAAAAAAACGTACTTCTCTGGCAAAAAAGCGTATTCATAAAAGTTTGTGGAAAAGGAAGGGCTATTGGGTAGCGTTAAAAGCCTTTTCATTAGCTAAATCCCTTTCTACTGGTAATTCAAAAAGTTTTTTTGTACCGACCCTAAAATAATAAAAGATTCAAATAAAAGGAATCGGGCAAATGTTAATTTCGTTTTTAGTCTAGAATATGACTAAAAACTTATTATTATCTAATGCAATACCGAGTAAAACGGTAAAACGTAAATGGAACTTGTTAACTATTTTATATGGTATAAAAAATCCGAAAAGCAATATCGTGTTGCGAACTAAAAATCCCCCCTCGGAAATAATAAAACATACTAAAAAAATTAGTTGAAACTTTTAATTTCTAGCGGGGGGGATTTTTAGTTCCGCCATCTCCACTTTTTGCACAATCGTTTTTATGATTTTTTAAGATAGGAGGTAGGACGTTTTATTTTTGATTTATAAATACAACACTGGAGAACAGAAAAGATCTTAAAAAATCTCACTATAAAGCTCAATAATTTGGACATTTACTAAAAACAGTTCAGAGAATTTTATTAACTCATGAAATCTAGACACTTGAATAATAATAGCTTATTATCATTTTAAGTAAGCCGCTATGGTGAAATTGGTAGACACGCTGCTCTTAGGAAGCAGTGCTTGAGCATCTCGGTTCGAATCCGAGTGGCGGCACATTCTCTTCTAAAAACGATACAATAAGTCTTATAATGAATTCAATTCCGATACCTTATTTTCTAAATTGATATGCTATTTTTTACTATAGAACATATATTAACTCATATTTCTTTTTCCCTTGTTTCAATTGTAATTACAATTTATTTGATAAGCTTAGTTGTCGATGAAATAATAGGACTCTCTAATTCGTCTGAAAGAGGTCTAATAGCTGTTTTTTTCTGTCTAACAGGATTATTAGTTATTCGTTGGATTTATTCACAACACTTTCCATTAAGTGATTTATATGAATCATTAATTTTCCTTTCGTGGAGTTTCTCAATTATTCATATGTTTCCGTATTTAAAAAAAACAAGCTTACGCGTAATAACGGCCCCGAGTGCTATTTTTACTCAAGGATTCGCCACTTCGAGTCTGTTAACTAAAATGCATCAATCCACAATATTAGTACCTGCTCTTCAATCCCAATGGTTAATGATGCATGTAAGTATGATGTTATTGGGTTATGCAGCGCTTTTATGTGGATCATTATTATCAGTCTCTCTTCTAGTCATTACATTTAGAAAAGATATCCAAATTTTTGCTAATAGCCATTTTTTTTTTACTGAGTTATTTTACTTTGGTCAGATCCAATACATGAATAAAAGAAGGAATGTTTTACAAAGCACCCCCTTTGCTTCTGGTAAAAATTATTATCGATCCCAATTGATTCAACAATTAGATCATTGGAGTTATCGTGTTATTAGTCTAGGGTTTATCTTTTTAACTATAGGGATTCTTTCCGGAGCAGTCTGGGCTAATGAGGCCTGGGGATCATATTGGAATTGGGACCCAAAAGAAACTTGGGCCTTTATTACGTGGACTATATTCGCGATTTATTTACATACTCGAACAAATACAAATATGAAAATTGCAAATTCTGCAATTGTAGCCGCTATGGGCTTTATTATAATTTGGATCTGCTATTTTGGGGTCAATCTGTTAGGAATAGGGCTACATAGTTATGGTTCGTTTCAATTAACATCTACTTAAATAAAAAAGGTCTACCAAATTAGAAACGGATGTCGATAAATAAAAATCTACGAAATCGAAGTTGAAGGCGTTAAGAGCCCTTTGAATCAAGTATTCTATTGATTCAAAGGGCTCTCACAAAAAATAAATATAGCCAGTTACAATTCGTTTTCTCTTAATGAGTTAATATAACTCAAAAATTTAGCTTTTTTATGGTGTTGTGTATTATACAATATAAAATATATATCCATTTTTAGACAAAAATTATCTCTAAAAATATTTCCATAAAATACTTTGAACCTTATCAACTGATAATGAAAAAACGAAATCCGGGTAAATACCAATACCTATTATAGGTAGAAAGATGGAGATCGCAACAAACAATTCTCGTGGTCCCGCATCAAAAAAATACGAAGTTGGAACATTAAATAGCTTGTATCCATAGAACATCTGGCGTGACATAGATAATAAATAAATAGGAGTTAATATCATCCCTACTGCCATTACACAAGTAATTAGTATTTTTGTCAGTAAAAGATATTTTTGACTAGTAATTAGTCCAAAAAAGACTATCAATTCCGCAACAAAACCACTCATGCCCGGTAAGGCAAGAGAAGCCATCGATAATATACTGAACATCGTGAATATTTTAGGCATTAAGATAGCTATCCCACCCATTTCATCGAGAGAAACAAGACGTATTCGATCATAACCCGTTCCTGCCAAGAAAAAAAGCCCAGCACCAATAAAACCATGAGAGATTATTTGTAAAAGAGCTCCGTTAAGTCCCGTATCAGTAATAGAGCCAATTCCTATAATTATGAAACCCATATGAGATACAGAAGAATAGGCTATTCGTTTTTTTAAATTACGTTGACCAAGAGATGTTAAAGCTGCATAGATTATTTGGAGCGTACCCATTATTATTAACCATGGGGAAAATATCGAATGAGCACGGGGTAATAATTCCATATTGATCCGAACCAACCCATATGCTCCCATTTTTAATAAAATTCCAGCTAGAAGCATACAAGTACTGTAATGTGCTTCCCCGTGGGTATCCGGTAACCAGGTGTGTAGGGGTAGAATCGGTAATTTGACAGCAAAAGCAATAAGAAATAATATATAGAATATTATTTCCAATGCCACAGGATAGGATTGATTAGCTAATATTTCAAAATTTAATGTTGGTTCATTGGAACCATATAAACCAATACCCAGAACGCCCATTAACAGAAAAATGGAACCCCCCGCAGTGTACAAAATAAACTTGGTAGCTGAGTATAGACGTTTCTTTCCTCCCCATAATGATACAAGTAAATAAACAGGAATTAATTCGAACTCCCACATGATGAAAAAAAGTAAAAGGTCTCGGGAAGAAAATGATCCTATTTGGCCACTATACATTGCTAACATCAAGAAATGGAAAAATCGTGAATCGCGAGTGACTGGCCAAGCCGCTAAAGTAGCTAAAGTCGTAATAAATCCTGTTAATAAAATGGGTCCTATAGAAAGTCCATCTATTCCTAATCTCCAGTAAAAAGAGAAAAAACCTATCCATTTATACTCCTCTGCTAGTTGTATTAAAGGATCGTCGAATCGGAAATGATACCGGAATGCATAGGTCATTAGAAGGAGCTCTAAGATGCATATACATATAGTGTACCACCGAATTATTTTATTTCCTTTTTGAGGGAGAAAAAAAATTAAAGAACCGGCAGATATCGGAAAAGCTACAATTAGTGTTAACCAAGGAAAAAAGTTCATGGTAAAGATAAGATACACTTAGACCATAAAAAACCCGTACTAAAAAAAAAAAAAAGAAATGGAAACTATATATTATTTTGAGCACGGGTTTTTGTCGGTAAAAAAATGAATTAGTGCTATTTTTTTTGAACGTATCAATAAGCTAGACCCATGCTACGGGTTGTTTCATGCCATAAATAAACCCGAACACTCAAGAAATCCGTTGGGCAGGCGGATTCACACCGTTTACAACCAACACAGTCTTCTGTTCTTGGAGCGGATGCTATTTGTTTAGCTTTACACCCGTCCCACGGTATCATTTCTAATACATCTGTGGGGCAAGCTCGAACACATTGAGTACATCCTATACATGTATCATAAATCTTTACTGAATGTGACATTGAATCTCTAAATTTTTGAACGTCATAAATTTTCAATCTAATAAACTTGTACATGAATCATGTACTTAGATATCAGATGAATCAATGATTTACTAAAATTTTTATACAAATTTTTTTTATGGATCCGCTTATGCGAAAGAATCGAGATACTTTTATTTAGTGCATCTTCGTAAACAGGAATATAAATACATATGTAATATCATACTTACTAAATCATACATACTAATTAGACTTACTGAATAATAATTTTTTTATTTGAGTTGATAAAGATTCCATTTTTTAACTGCATATTATTTATTCAATAAATTTGATTGATTGGTGCGAGTTGATTTTCTATTACGATAAATTGACGAAATAATTGCTGGTCCAATAGCTGCTTCAGCGGCGGCAATAGCTATAACAAAAATTGAGAAAATATCACCGACTAATTGGCGGCTATCACAAAAATCGGAAAATGTTACGAAGTTTATATTAACTGCATTTAGGATAAGTTCAAGACACATAAGGGCTCTAACCATATTGCGGCTCGTGATCAATCCACAGATACCGATAGAAAATAAATAGGCACTCAAAACAAGTACATATTCGAGCATCATTGACCAACTCCTTATCAATCTTGATTCATTTTAATATGACCAACAATTCAACTTATTCTATTGACTAGAATCTAAAAAGCAAGAAACAAGGACAATGAAATAATGAAATATAGTTCTTAAAAATAGGTAATAGATTGAATTAAAAGGATTTCTCATCTATTAACATTAACGTTCGAAAGCTTTATTACTGACGAGCTAGTGCAATTGCCCCTATCAAAGCAAATAAAAGAATTATTGAAATGAGTTCAAATGGAAGAAAAAAATCTGTTGATAAATGAATCCCAATTTGTTGACTATTACTTATTAAATCTTGTTCTACGATATGGTTTGATCTTGTAGTCCAAATAATCCCGTACCATGACGTATCTGGAATAGTAGTAATTAGTGAAACAAAAATACTTGTACAAACTACTGAAGTAACCCCATCTCCAACAGTCCAAAACTGGAAATCTTTCTCATATTCGGAATCATTAATAAACATCACAGCAAATATGATTAAAACATTTATAGCTCCCACATAAATAAGAAGTTGGGCCGCAGCTACAAAATGGGAATTTGATGAAATATAGAATAAGGATATACAAACAAGAACTAATCCCAATGAAAAGGCAGAATAAATTGCATTAGTAAATAATACTACTCCCAGACCTCCTAATATAAGACCCAATCCTAGAAGGATTAAAAGCAAATCATGTATTGGTCCCGGTAAATCCATTATATATAATATAAAATAAGAAATAAAAAAAAAAGAAATGTTTCATGACCTTATTGATCGGACCAGGAAAAAGGGAAATTATCTGGGCTAGCTTTTTATTTGTAATTGAAAGAATATATGTCTATTGATATAGTTCCAATAATTGGGAAAATATCATTCTTTTTTGAGGTTTATTCAATTCGGCAGTTCAAAAAAAAAATCCTTTAGTTTAGATCAAAAGACCCCATTCATAATTCTAATTTTTTTTTATAAAAAGGGGGTTTAGCCATTTTTTATTTGAGGTGTATTCAAAATTGTTCGAATTGTGTAATCGTCAATTAATGCCAATGGTAAGCGACCCAACGCAATTTGATTATAATTCAATTCGTGACGATCATACGTAGAAAGCTCATATTCTTCAGTCATTGATAAACAATTTGTGGGGCAATACTCAACACAATTACCACAAAATATACAGATTCCAAAATCAATACTGTAATTCAGCAATTGTTTCTTTCGGATCCTAGTTTGTAGTTTCCAATCAACAACAGGTAAATCGATTGGGCATACGCGAACACATACTTCACAAGCAATACATTTATCAAATTCAAAGTGAATTCGACCGCGGAAGCGTTCTGATGGAATCAATTTCTCATAAGGATATTGAATCGTTACGGGTAAACGATTTGCATGGGATAAAGTAATCATAAAACCTTGGCCGATGTACCTTGCAGCCCGTACCGTTTGTTGACCATAATTAATGAACCCGGTTACCATAGGGAACATATCGTGAATAGTTATGAATAATTTGATGATTGTTTCCTTCTCTTGTTTGAGATAAGTCTAAGTATAACCTCGCGTGGTTAGAGTGAAAGGAGTTGGAAAGAAGTTGTTAATAATAAATTACCGAGCGAAATAGGTAAAAGAAATTTCCACCCAAGATTTAATAATTGGTCCATTCTCAGTCGAGGTAAAGTCCATCTTGTTGTAATCGAAATGAACAAAAACAAATAAGTTTTAACTAATGTAATCAAAATACTAATGATTGTTCCAAAGACTCCGCCTGTTTTTTCAAAAAGTTCAGGAATTAATATATATGGAATAGAGAGATTCCAACCGCCCAAGTAAAGAACGATTACAAAAAATGAGGAAACTAATAGATTTAGATAGGACGCAACAAAAAATAAACCAAATTTGATACCTGAATATTCTGTTTGATAACCTGCTACTAATTCTTCTTCTGCTTCTGGTAAATCGAAGGGTAACCTCTCACATTCTGCAAGGGAAGAAATTAGAAAAACGATAAACCCTATAGGTTGACGCCACAAATTCCACCCCCACAAACCATATTTTGACTGGGCTTCAACTATATCAACTGTACTTGAACTATTAGATAATCATAGTCGGTGATAACATTACTGTTACTATCGCTATTACAGAACCGTACATGAGATTTTCACCTCATACGGCTCCTCGAAGAGCCTAAATAAATTTAAGGAGCAGGTTGTTATTATTTAACGTGATATACTTGTATGGTAGATAGAGTCAAAATATATTAAAAAGCCCCGAATTAGTCCAATGTAATTCCGTCTGCTATAAAAAAGTCTGTCTGAATTAATCTCATCCTTTACTTTAATTTTTAAATTTAAATATTTTTTTGAGTAATAACTTAATCCGTCAATAAAATACTCCTTATTAGTAATATATATAACTATTTCAACCCAGCATTTTCGATTACGAAAAAAATTCTATAATGAAATCTTAAAACAGATGATTCTTTTGTATTCCTTTTTTATTAAAATTGCATTCTTTCGGTTTTGTTCGTTCCTATTCTTCTTTTTCTTCTTTCTCAAAAACGGAAAAATGGGGATCCTTTCAAAAAGGATTCTTTCGTTCCTGATAGTTTGTTTTTCAGTGGATAGGGACATACTCTGGATCGGAATCGCGGGAAGTACTACCGGATAATTTCTACCAATTTAAAGACCCAATGCGTGTTCCTTTTATGCGGAAATGCTTTTTTGCATAATCTCTATTACGAATCCTTTGTGTACTTTGGTATTTCTAACCGCCCACTCATTTTTTAGCAACTCACTATTACTATTATATTAGGGTAATACATACACACGATAGTGAAAACCCATAAAGTTGCTTGTTGTTTTAAACCCGCTTCAAGTCAGGATGAGCAAGCAACCGATCTTGGGATAAACATTGTGAATTACTTAATGTTTATTTATATTTAATCCTTATACATAGGAAATGAGACTCACTTTTTTGACTGCAAATTTATAAGCTGTTTTTTTTCACTCATAGAACTATCTGATTGTGTTCATCAGTCGGGTTAATGAACAAAAACATGAAGCAATTTCTTTCCAATGAAAAGAAAAAATGTTTCAACGACTCGCACGTAGAGATATTGATAAGACGCATAGAGTTAATGGTATTTCATAACTAATTGATTGAGCAGCAGCCCGTAAACCACCTAAAAAAGAATATTTATTATTTGATCCATATCCTGACATAAGAAGTCCAATCGGAGAAATACTTGAAACGGCGATCCATAAAAAAACACCAATATTGAGATCGGCTAGAACAAGATGATCACCAAAGGGAATTACTGAATAACTTAATAGAATTGATATGACTGCTATGGCTGGTCCGATATTAAATAAATAAGTATCGCCTCTAGATGGAAGAAGGTTTTCTTTGAAAAGCAGTTTCGTACCATCTGCTAAAGCTTGGAGAATTCCAAAAGGTCCAGCATACTCAGGTCCAATACGTTGCTGTAGCCCCGCAGCTATTTCTCTTTCTAACCACACAATTACTAGTACACCTATTGTGATTCCCACTATAACAGTAAAAATTGGGATAAGCATCCATATGATCTCATACACCTCTTTTAAGAATTCCCATTTTGAAAAAGCAGTGATATCTTGTACTTCTGTTGTATCAATTATCATTTCAACGATCAACTTCTCCCATAATGATATCTATACTCCCTAGTATCGTCATAATATCAGCCAATTTCATTCTTTTAACTAACTGAGGAAGAATTTGCAAATTGATAAAACCCGGTGGTCGAATTTTCCATCTCCAAGGAAAAATTTGCCCGTCTCCTAGTAGAAAAATTCCCAATTCGCCCTTTGGGGCTTCAACTCTCGCATAAAGTTCTTGTTTCGACAATTCAAAAGTAGGGGAAGTTTTTTTACTAATGAAGCGATAGTCAAAATCATTCCATTGGGAATCCCTTACTTTCTCAAAACATCGTCTTTCTAAATTTTCATAAGGTCCTCCCGGAATTCCTTCCAAAGCTTGTTGAATAATTTTGATAGATTCCTCGATTTCGCTGATCCTTACTAAATAACGAGCTAATGAATCGCCTTCTTTTTGCCATTGGACTTCCCAATCAAATTCGTCATAACACTCATAATGATCAACTTTACGAAGATCCCATTCTATTCCGGAAGCTCGCAGCATTGGGCCCGACAAACCCCAATTTATTGCTTCTTCTCCACTCACAACTCCTACTCCCTCAACACGTTCTAAAAAAATGGGATTGCGTGTAATAAGTTTTTGATATTCCGCAATTCCGGTTAAAAAATAGTCGCAGAAATCAATGCATTTATCTATCCACCCATACGGTAAATCAGCGGCAACCCCGCCGATACGAAAAAAATTATGCATTAATCTCATACCAGTAGCAGCTTCGAATAGATCATATACTAATTCTCGTTCTCGGAAAATGTAAAAGAAGGGAGTTTGTGCACCAATATCTGCCATAAAAGGTCCAAGCCATAATAAATGAGAAGCTATACGACTTAATTCTAACATAATTACTCTGATATAACTGGCTCGTTTAGGTACTTGAATATTTACTAACTGTTCCGGTGCATTTACGGTTATGGCCTCGGTGAACATAGTAGCCAAATAATCCCAACGAGTTACATAAGGTAAATATTGTATAATTGTTCTATTTTCTGCAATTTTTTCCATCCCTCTGTGTAAATACCCCAATATTGGTTCACAGTCAACAACATCTTCACCATCTAGAGTAATGATGAGTCGAAGAACCCCGTGCATTGATGGGTGGTGAGGTCCCATATTTACTACCATAAGTTCATTTCTTATAATTGGTATATTCATAGGTTGTTCCTTGATTCATTTTTCTAGGAGTTGCAGAAAATAAAAAATTTCATCAAAATTCATGATCCAATAACCAATATATGAAATATGAGTTCTTGAAATTGAAATTAACGAATTTTTGGTTCCCGAATATCCAGTCGATCAATTAATTCTTTATAACGTATTCCGTTTTTTTTTGACAAATAAACCAATAGTCGTTGCCGTTTTCCCAGAATTTTCTTTAGACCGCGCTGAGATAAAAAATCTTTTCTGTGCACTTCCAAATGTGAAGTAAGTCTTTTTATTTGCTTAGTGAAATTAACTACTTGAAATTCAACGGCTCCCTTGGTTTCGTCGTTTTTTTCTTGTTTTGAGTAAATAACGGAAGAAACAGAATTCTTTAGCATAAAAGTAAATCTTCTCCAACTTTTTTTTTAATATGAATTTTATGGATCAGTAATAATAATGTTGGATATTTTAATCTGGTATATTTTTTTTCATTACGGGCATTTTAATTTTATTAAAATTTTGAAAAGCAAATAATAATTAATAATACAACTACTTTTTTTATTTCATTCTATAGAAAAATATCCTATCATGTCTTTCATACCTTTAGAATTGGAGATACATATGTATTCTTAACATACTGAAAAAACTCCCAGTATTTGTATTAAACCAAAAACGATTCAGATAAACTAAATCTTCTAATTGACAAGTTGGCCAAAGAAAAAACCTTAATCTATCAAGATGATTGCTTTCAACCAAAACTGGGCCATAAATTTTTATATTTTTTCTATGGCAGAATACCTGATTTAGATTTTTTTTTTTTGAATTGAAAGAAATTAGAATTCTTAACTCTTTTCGACGTCTTGGCGATAAAATAGTTTCAAGAACAAGCAAACTGGAATTTTTTCTGTCTAGATTTCCAAACATTTTTTGCTCTTTGGAAAGGGGTTTTGAAAAAGCCATTTTTTCTCGATACCCCGGATTTCTTTGATAATTCTTCTTCTGAACTAATGAAATGCGTATGATTTGATACATAAGAAATTGTCCAGGATTATTTATGGACATACGAACTGGTTCAATAAAGAATACTCCTCTTTCCATCCATTCTGTAACATACGTAGGACTCGGCATTATATCTAGATTTATTGTTCCTCTTTGAATAGCGGATAGAGCACTTTCTCTTGGATTTCGCAAGCTAAGCAGGAGACAATAAACTTTGAAATTTTTCATTAGTGTTAGATTGAAAAAAAAAGACCATCTCAATTGAACAAGCCAATGACTTGTTATTAAAAACTCAAGGTCTTCCTCTGTTTCTGTATTGCTTTCGTTTATACGTTTTGTTAAGTCTGATTCCACACTATAGTCTAAAAAATCACCACAGTATGGAACATCTTCTTCGTGGTTTAGGAGAAGGAATCCAAGATTCCATTTTAGCTTTAGAGCGATATTTTTTTGTTCACTCCAACTTTTCTTTTTATTCAAATTGAAAAGAAGTGATTTCATTGGTATGATCCATTGTTTTAGTTTATATACATTATAAAGCAGTATCAATTCTGGTAAGAACCAAAGTTCGTCATTCAAAATAGGAAATTCTTCATTCATTCCCATCCAATTGAAAAAACTTTGACTCCTTGGGTTGCTTTGCTGAGTTTGGTGAGTAGTCAAATCAAAACGACCCTTCTTATTGATTTGTTCAATTAGTTGATAATTACTTATTTTAGTATTTTTGATATAGGTCTCTTCAATATCGACCCTTTTTCTAAGATACAAATGGAAAATTCTGTAATAAAAAAAAAAAAAAGATTTATCCATATCTGTAATAGCTTTTTCGCCTAAAGAGTTGTTATCTCCTAGCTTTCTTTTATTTGTCTTGTAATTATAGGATATTTTTTGGTTGTTGTTTACTTGGGAGGATAAAACAAAAATATCTGAGTGCTTCTTATTTTCATTTTCAGAATTAATGGATTTATATGATAAGAGATCATTTCGATAATTTTTTTTGAAATTCCCTTTGTGATTTGATAATGAGTTTAATCCATAATCAGTAATTTGCTTTTCGTAACGAATTAATCCATCTTTTTCATATAAATCCCATTTTGCTAAATCCTTAGTTTCATTTTGTCTTATAGAGTGGTGATGCTCGTTATTTTTCCATTTTTTTTGTACCAACCCCGACCATCTAATCTGAGATATCTTAGAGTGATAATCATTCTGTAACCAGCTTTTCCATTGAGTTATTCCAGAAGAAAGACGTTTCTTATCTGTTAATTCGGAATCAAATATTCCTTGTACTCCAAAATTATCCTTTAGTTTATCTTTACGAAAACGAGAGGTTTCATGATATTGAAGTGCAGATTTTAATCTTAAGTTGTATAAGTTAAAAATGCGACTTTGTGCTAATTTATACCCTACATATGCTTGTGATAAAGAGGATAAGTCAAAAAATAATTTTGAATTTGTATTACTAATATAAAAACGGGACTGTCTAAAATTTATAAAGTCTTTTTTTTTTTTGTTGTTTGCTTCATTATTGTAATTGCCCATTTTTTTTTTTGATTGTAAATCAACACAAAGTTGGACCTTTATCCTTATTCTCTTAATAACTAGGAGGATAGAAATGTATATTCTTATAATAAAAGATTGTATAAAATACTGCGAGTTAAAGATTACTCGAGTACTTTTCTTTTTTACTATTTTACAAAGATTTTTAATTTTTTGTAATTCGAATCTTTTTACGGCATGCCCTTTTTTGTTAAACCTATTATTTTTCTCAGGAATTACAAAAAAAATTTTCTTGTCGTTTATTCTTTTTTCTAGTTTATTTATGATTGTGCTTGTTTTAATAGTTAGATCTTGCATTGTTTTTTCTGTTAGCGACTGTTTTGTCCAATTTTTAGATCGAGTAGAAATGGACGATTCGCGAATTATCTGAGGCTTTTTTATCAAATCTTTTTCCTTTTTAGTTTCATCCCATTTATCGAGTTCGCTCAATCCAAATAAAAGAATTGTATTTTTTTTTGAGGGGTCGTTTATTAGTCTTTTTAGAGCTAAACCACTTTTGTTAATCCAGTTTTTTTTTTCTTTTAATATTTTTAAAATGACAAAACAATTTTTTTTCAACTTTATCGGTTTTTTTATGAGTTCTTTAAAAATGGGTATAAAAAAGGACGGTTGGTTTTGCGGTGAACCAAAAGGCTGTTTGGTTGGTCTCCCCCACACAGTTAAAAAACAAAATTTTTTTTTTTCTTTTTTTTTTAATTGATCCATTTGAGGAAATTTGGGTTTCGATCTATGCCAAGGTTTCAGATAGAACGGAAATAGGATCTTTATTTGAATACCTTCACTTAACCAATTTTTAGGCAAGTCTTTTTTGGCTAGTTGAACACCGCTATAGGTACATTTAACATGTGTTTCCTTTTTCCAATTTTCAAAATCCTCAGACCATTCGGGAAATTGAAATAATAAGATACGCCCGATATTTTTAGCTATTATCAACGAGGGTAATATAATATATTTCCTAAGAGTTGATTGTATTATTAATATACAACTCCTTGTTACTTGAGACGTTAAAATATCGTTGGGAGGTTCTGCTGCTAGTTCGATCCCTATTGTTGCTTCTCTTTTATACTTTTCATTTTTATCCCTTGTTTCTGAACGTTTAAATTCGTGAGTTTTTTGCATCCAATTTCGGAAAATGAGTTTAATCAGTCCAAAGATATCAAAATAAGAAAGGATTGATTTATCAAGTCTGTACAAAAAAAGTGGGGAATGGACATTTGCTTGAGATATTTTTAAAATAGGTATTTTGCGTCTTTCAGCACGTATAGATCCCATTATTATATTTCGACGAAAATCTGGATCTTCTGAATAATGCATCAAATAAAGTTGCTCCGGATCGTAAGCGTAATTAGTATAAGTGGGCTCATTTATGGTAAAAACGACTCCAAGTCTTGCTTTTCTTGACCGCATTCCAGCGTCGTCTAATACGGCTGCTTCGTATTCTCTTTCTTGTCGTTCAACCTCGTCAATTAATTTGTATGACCGTCTAGGTATTTTTTTACTAATTTCCTCGATTCCCACGGATAATGTTTTTCTTTTTTTATCAGATATATTCATTATATCTTCAAATTCTAGAAAATTATTTGCAAGAATAAGACCATGTATTTTATTTATAAAAACGGCCTCCGGCCTTTTTTTTATATAACTTTCACTAAGGAGTGGTAATGCAAATATTCTTTTTGTTGGTCCGCGACAGGGACCGTTTAAGAAGGGATCATTTTTAGTTCGTAAATATTCTGTTTCATCAATAGGCAATCTAGTTAATACGTCTAGCCAAAGTGATCTTTTTTCTACAACTTCTAGTCTATTTCGAAATTCAGTTCTTAGTTTGTTTTTGTTTTGTTCAGTTTTAGAAACCTCTGTATTTTTTCGTTCATCAAAGATTGAATCTACCGATTCTACCGATCTGAAAAATTGGATCTTTCTTTCTAGTATTTCAAAAAAAGTTTTTAAACTGGGTGGGTAGGTAAACGATATTTTTTTTTTTTCATTATCTTGACACGAAAAAACAAAAAATTGTGACATTTCATTTATTATACTATTTTCAAATTTTTTGTTTTTTAAATATCGCAACGGGCGGTTCCATCGTTTATAGTCGAAAAGAAGAGTCACAAGAATGTTTTTCTTTACTAATTTATTTTCTTTTTTTTTAAGTATTTCTAACTTCGAAGTTTCTTGATTCCCATACAGATAAGAAGTTTCATAAACTGGGCTGTTTTGATAGCATGTTTCTTGAAAGTGAAAGTGGAATTCATCCTTTGTTTTTTCTTTTACGTTCACTCGGATCTCTTCCGTTTCATCTTCATCGATTTTGTCCGGATCCTCCTTTTCTTCTTCTTCCGAAAAAAGGAAAGGAGAAGGATCTTCTTCGGTGGATCCCTCTTGTTCCTCTTTAGTCCACTTCGTTTCGGAAGTTTTTTCTATTTCTACATCTGTTTCTTCTCCGCTTTCTTCCGTTACTGAGGTTTCTTTGAGAACCATGGATGACGGTATTCTGCCTAAATAGTAGACACAGGTAATAAATAAGAAAATACTAAAGATTCGAGCCATAGAATTTATCACTTCTGACACAAGGTACTTATTAGATCGAATAAGTACATTAGATCTAATAGA